CCAATACACAACTCAATCGGTTCTGTCAAGCTAGCTATATGTTGTGTATTGTCAACTATTTCTACATAGGGCGGCGAGATGATATCTTGAGCCGTTACATATCCAGGACCCCTGACACAAATAGACGCGTCGCAAGTTCCATATAGATTACTTCTTAATACAATTTCTTTCAAATTCATTAAAATGTCATGTACCGATTCTTGAATACCTGCTAAGGTAGAATACTCGTGTGGTATTTTCTCAGATTTTGCACGTGTGATACATGTTCCTTCTATTTCTCCAAGTAAAGCTCTTCGCATCGCAATGCCTATTGTGTCAGCTTGACCTTTCATAAGTGGAGACAGAATAAAGCGTCCATAACAAAGACGCTTATTGTCTTCTTTTGATTCAACACACTTCCATTGTAGTGTACGAGTAGATACTGTTATTTTCTCTCGAACCATAATAATATTTTATTATTTGATCAAATCATTGAATCATTTTTTTCTCTTGTTTACCTTGAAATATCTTAAATTTTTATTTCTACACACGTCGTTTTTTTGGAGGTCTACAGCCATTATGTGGCATAGGGGTTACATCCCGCACAAATGTTAATAGTATACCACTTCTGCGAATAGCGCGTAATGCCGCGTCTCTTCCGAGACCAGGTCCTTTTATCATGACTTCTGCTCGTTGCATACCTTGATCCACTACTGTACGAATAGCGTTTCCTGCTGCGGTTTGAGCAGCAAAGGGCGTCCCTCTTCTTGTACCCTTGAATCCACAAGCACCAGCGGAGGACCAAGAAACCACTCGACCCCGTACATCTGTAACAGTCACAATAGTATTATTAAAACTTGCTTGAACATGAATAACCCCCTTTGGTATTCTCCGTGTATTCTTACGTGACCCAACACGTCCATTCTTACGTGAACCAATTCTCGGTATAGCTTTTGCCATATTTTTTCATCTCATAAATATGAGTCAGAGATATATGGATATATCCATTTCGTGTCAAAATTTTACTTTTACATCGGGTGTTTTAACAAGTCTGATTATCCTTGTCTTTGTTTATGTCTTGGGTTAGAACAAATTACTATAATTCGTCCCCGCCTGCGTATTAGTCGACATTTTTCACAAATTTTCCGAACAGAAGCTCGTATTTTCATATTTGGCATTCCTCATTTTAATTCTCAATATACTTAAAAAAAAAGTTTATTTAAATTTTTCATCTCGAATCATATTCCCACGAAGGGCATGTTGAAGTTGATAAAAACACCTAATCTTTCGAATCCTTAGTGCGAAGTCGATAAATTATACGTCCTTTGGTTGAATCATAACGACTTACTTCAATTTTGACTCTATCGCCTGGCAGTATCCGTATAAAACTACGTCGGATCTTTCCTGAAACATAACCTAGAATCATATCTTGATTATCTAAGCGAATCCGGAACATACCGTTGGGAAGGGATTCAGTAATTAAACCTTCATGAATCCATTTTTGTTCTTTCATTCCAGGTAAAGCCTCCTTGAAGTATCAACTGATGGAGGAGGAACAATATTAGATAACCCGCCCCTTTTCTTTTTATTTTCACAAATCAGAAGTTTCGGACCCAATTCGTATATTAGAAAGATTACCATATATAACACAAAACTTCTCCACCAATTCTTTCTAGTCGAGCCTCTCGGTCTGTCATTATACCTCTAGAAGTAGAAAGAATTACAATTCCCATCCCACCTAAAATTCTAGGAATTCGTTGGTAGTTCGAATAGATTCGGAGACCGGGCCGACTGATCCGTTTTAAATTTAAAAAATTTCTATAAGCCTTTTTACTATTCCTTCTATGCCGTAGGGTTAAAACCAAAAAAGCTTTTTTGGTTTCTTTATGTTTTCTCACGTTTTCGATAAACCCTTCTCGTAAAAGTATTTTAACAATATTTTCGGTGATATTAGTAGATGCTATTCGAACCACCCTTTTTCTATCCATATCAGCATTTCGTATAGAGGTTATTATGTCAGCAATAGTATCCCTACCCATGGTGAATTAAAATTTTTGGTGCTCCCCAATTTTGATATAATCAACGTGTTTTTCTTTTTTTTTTTTTTACTTTTTTATGAATTGAAATTCTTAAAGGCATATGCGTGAGACACAATCTCCTAAAAATGATGAATCTACTTATTAATCTTTTTTTTTCAAATATCTTAACTTAAAACATATGACGGTCTTATCTTATTTTATAAGACCTTACAATACCTCCGGAGCTAATGAAACTATTTTAGTAAAATTTAACTGTCTCAATTCCCGGGCAATTGCACCAAAAACTCGAGTTCCTTTGGGATTTCCTTCTTGGTCAACGACAACTGCAGCATTGTCATCATATCGTATTATCATACCGTTATCACGTTTGAGTTCTTTACAAGTACGTACAATTACAGCTCTGACCACCTCTGATCTTGATAGTGGCATATTTGGTACTGCTTCTTTGATCACAGCAACAATAACGTCACCGATATGAGCAT